AGAAATGCAAAAATTAAGAAAAGGGCACCTAATCTCATCTCCTTCGATACCATAAAGAACCAGAGATTTTAACCCTTTTCTAAAAAGAAGTGTTTAGAGATTTATCTACTTAGTGTATACTATCTAGATTATTAACCAATATGTACCCCAATGCATCTCAATGTATTTGTATCACTACCTATTCGGTAGATCCTTTTTTTCTTTGCCAGGAACCAGATTTGAACTGGTGACACGAGGATTTTCAGTCCTCTGCTCTACCAACTGAGCTATCCTGACCCTTTCTTGTGCATCATCCTAGTAGAGTATTTGCATCTATGTCAATTAAAGGGACTAAAAAATAAATAAAGTATTCCATTCCTAATTTTGAAATGGGGGGATAGTTCTATGCATTGTGGATGGCTTACTTAATAATATACTTAATAATACTTAATAATTTAATTAATAATTGAGATTCCTTGCCGATACTCTAATAAAAAAGAAATCTATTTAATGAATAGCATAAGATCTATTGAGTTCTCTTCGCACTCCTTTATGAAAGAGTAGAATGAGAAAGCTAATGAATCTTGAAACCCCTTGAAACCCATTGATAAAAGAAAAGAAAAAAGAGGATAAATACTATGGTTAGGGAATAAAGGAGGGTTTGGGGATAGAGGGACTTGAACCCTCACGACTTATAAAGTCGACGGATTTTCCTTTTACTAGAAATTTCATTGTTGTCAGTATTGACATGTAGAATGGGACTCTCTCTTTATCCTCGTCCGATTAATCCTTAAAAGATCTCAAAAACAATGAATTGAAGGATTTGATTACTCAATATTCGAGTGGAATGGATTCACAATAATTCTAATAAAAATTCAGAATTTTCTATTTCATAATCATTCCTAATTTCATTCTAAATTTCATTCTAAAAAATAAATAAAGAACCTATATTATGATATGGGTTCTGTGATTAATCGTTTGCTATGTCAGTATCTATACGTGTGTATTAGATGTATAAAGCCCTTCTTTCTCAAATTTAGAGGGAGTTTCACTACCAACACAACGTAATTACACCTCGATTCGTTAGAATAGCTTCCATTGAGTCTCTGCACCTATCCTTTTCATTTGGGTTCGAGTTTGAGAACCACTTGTTTTTCAAAAAAGGGATTTGGCTCAGGATTGCCCATTTTTCATTCCAGGGTTTCTCTGAATTTGGAAGTTACCACTTAGCAGGTTTCCATACCAAGGCTCAATACAATCAAGTCCGTAGCGTCTACCGATTTCGCCATATCCCCATTTTCCTTTTTTTTCTTTGAAACCCGGATTCCTTGTGTAATTTCTTATATCTCTTAGTTTTTTTTTTTTGAATCATTGAATTCATTATTCGACCTAGTCTAGCAGCTCGTCTCTATTCGAGAGACCCCGCTTATTGCAATTCAGAATTGAATTGATTCTACTGTTGATATATTTGCAATTCAATCAGAATCAATATATCCAAAAGTTTTTCTCCCCCCCCCCCCTCTTTCCTTTTTTAGAGTATTCTAAATCATACTATAACGCTTGATATTCATTCTTTTTTTTCTAATCAGAATTTGAAATTTCATTTGTTATGATTCTATCTTTTCCTTAGTGAAATATTAATCCTTAAATTATTAAGAAATAAAAAAAAAACAAAATATTTAAAAAAATCTATATAATGGTCGAATGAAAATGCAAAAAGATTCGCATTTTCTCTTTATTATTCATATAGATTATTCTTTGTATTATATTAGATTATTCCTACAAGCCGTATCAAATTGAAAATATCTGAAATCCAATTCAATATAGAAATTGGAATAGATTCTATTATAAAAATAGATTTGCGAGTTAGAGAAATAAAAAGTTCAATATATTCTAGAATCCTATTTAAGAATATCGTTTAGTTAAGCATATCAAGCTAACTTTATCTTTATTAAATTCTAGTATTTTTTTTTTTTTCTTTTTCTAAGTAGAATCTCAAATTTCGAACTAGTTAATAACTAAGATTAATAATTAACATCTGCCATTTTACGGATTTCCTATATATATTTATATTTGTTACACTATTTCTGTTATGTAAGCCCACTTAGCTCAGAGGTTAGAGCATCGCATTTGTAATGCGAGGGTCATCGGTTCAAATCCGATAGTCGGCTTTTTTCTCTATCGATATTCCATGAACAAGAATCTCTTTTTTTCTCCGAATTAAATGGAAAATCCAGAGTCCATTATGTCATTCTACCTTACAATTTTGCTAGATACAAAACATTAAAATAAATAATATATATACAAAAAATACAGATGTTGATATATATACAAAAAATCCAGATGTTGATGAAATTCCATTTTTTATGGTACTTTAGTAGATTTTATTCTGTTTATCCTTTAGTTTAATTCAGTTTTAATTTCGATGTATTCTGTAATGTAAATACAATGAAATTTATTGTGTAAAATGTAATTTCAATAAAAAAAGGAGTCTTCATGTCCCGTTATCGAGGACCTCGTTTAAAAAAAATACGCCGTCTGGGAGCTTTACCAGGACTTACTAGAAAAACGCCTAAATCCGGAAGTAATCTGAAAAAAAAATTCCATTCTGGGAAAAAAGAGCAATATCGTATTCGTCTTCAAGAAAAACAGAAATTGCGTTTTCATTATGGTCTGACAGAACGACAATTACTTAGATATGTACATATCGCTGGAAAAGCAAAAAAGTCAACAGGTCAGGTTTTACTACAATTACTTGAAATGCGTTTGGATAATATTGTTTTTCGATTGGGTATGGCTTCAACCATTCCTGGGGCCCGGCAATTAGTTAACCATAGACATATTTTAGTTAATGGTCGTATAGTTGATATACCAAGTTTTCGTTGCAAACCCCGAGATATTATTACTACGAAGGAGAACCAAAGATCAAAACGTCTGATTCAAAATTCTATTGCTTCATCCGATCCGGGCAAATTGCCAAAGCATTTGACGGTTGATACATTGCAATATAAAGGACTAGTACAAAAAATCCTAGATAGAAAGTGGGTCGGTCTCAAAATAAATGAGTTGTTAGTTGTAGAATATTACTCTCGTCAGACTTGAACTTAACGAAAAAGGAAAGGTTCATAGAATTTTTTTCCCCTTCCCCTTTCCCCGAACTAAATCGACCTAAGGCTCTTAATTCGTATTTTCCCATTCACCTAGCAGAAATAGAGTAACCTTAGGATCTTTTTTCTTTTTTGTTATTTCCTCTATGTGTATTTTACATACCAAAGTAACTTGCTTTAGAGAATTTCTATTAAATAAAGGTATTATTGCTGAAATAAAATAAATTGTTATTTGATTTGATACATTGTAATCGGTAACGTTGATGAATTAAGAGAAACGGAAAGAGAGGGATTCGAACCCTCGGTAAACAAAAGTCTACATAGCAGTTCCAATGCTACGCCTTGAACCGCTCGGCCATCTCTCCTACATAATCTTATTATGGAAAATAAACTGAGTGAATAGCGAGTTTTCGTATTCCTGCAGTACAGGTAGAGCCACAACCACTCGGGGATTCCATGGCTCTATTGGAAAAATTCTTATTATTCCATAAGAAAATAAAGGAACCCTAGAATTCTATTTGCATAAGGTACTTTACGCCATACAATCTAAACAAAAAAAAAGGTATGGGATAATTTTTAAAACGCGAAATAGCTGCTGAGAGAAATTGTTGTTGAGAAATAGGAAAGTGGAATGAAATCCAATCTTACTCAAATATTTCATATCTCTTCTTGTCCAAACAGAAGGAAAAGGAGACAATTTGAGCTGAGCGGAAAATCCATACCTCTCTTATCCATTTAGGGCATATGGATCGATTCAAATGTTTTTATGTTATTTTGTGATAGAATGAAAAGAATTCTATATAGAATGGATTGGGAATTATGCCTAGATCCCGTATAAATGGAAATTTCATTGATAAGACCTCCTCGATTGTAGCCAATATTTTATTGCAAATAATTCCGACAACCTCAGGGGAAAAAAAAGCATTTACTTATTATAGAGATGGTGCGATTTGACTCTTTTTTTTTTGGCCCTACCTGCATCTCCAGTCTTACGAGAAAGAAAGGGGGTTCGCATAGAGAGAACAAAATTAGTAAAGGAAACCCGCGCTTGGGGAAGGTGAGGTGAACTAACAATTCCTTCTGTCGTGTATCCTCGATTGATGTGGCCTTAGATGCTTTAATTGTAGATTTGAGTATTGAGCGAAAGGTTACACCTACAGGATAGATTCTGTATTACAGGCCAATCCTACTCTACTAGGACCAATAGGCAGCATAGTGGAGAAAAGCACTACACCCCGAAATAGGAATCAACAACAGAAAAACTTTGTTAGAAATTAACCCTTTCCTGATCGGTATCAGGGTTGGGAAAAATGGTTGGGATAGCAAACAACCATCAGGTTTGTACTTTGGATACCCTTATAACCATCAAAGGTCGTTGAAGTGGCTAATTCCTCTAAATAGGAGGCGTTGAGAACAAAGAAATTCCTGGAGCTATCGTTTTCCTCTAGCATTAATAGAATTCATTGGTGTTAAGAAAAACCTCTTGGGGGAAGGTTGGCTAGAGATTTCTTGGAAAAATACCAGCCCCTTTCGGTCCATAATGAGTGGGACTAATTCTATTTTCATTCTATAGATTTTTTGCTTAGTACTATGTACAGAAGGGAGGAGCCGTATGAGATGAAAACCTCATGTACGGTTTTGGAACGGAGATTTTTTGAATAGAATGAACGACCGTAACGGATGTTGGCTCAATCCGAAGGAAATTATGCGGAAGCTTTGCAGAATTATTATGAAGCTACGCGACTAGAAATTGATCCCTATGATCGAAGTTATATACTATATAACATCGGCCTTATACACACAAGTAATGGAGAGCATACAAAGGCTTTGGAATATTATTTCCGGGCGCTAGAACGAAACCCCTTCTTACCGCAAGCTTTTAATAATATGGCCGTGATCTGTCATTACGTGCGACTATCTCCACTATAGAAAGAAGAAAAAAAAAGATGAAATTTTCTAGTAAATACTAGAAAAAGGGCTTTCTACATAGGGATCGTCAAAACAATGATTTTGCCCTATCAGCTGTAGGAAGGAAGAACACTTCACGAGAATCAAAATAAGAAGAAAATAGAGCCTATACTACTACTCTATGGATAAAGTCTCAAATTGATAGAGAAAGCACCGTAAAGATCAATTAGTGAGCGACTGGGTCGATACAACTAAAAAAAACTGCTTAATTATACCAGGATCTGGGGCAAAATTTAGGAATCTGCTTATGTAATAGAGCCGATCCACTAAAGGATTAAGCAGCGGTGTAGTATCAGATCCCAAAGATAGTAAGTTCTTTTTTCTTTCTTATGGGAAAAAGTCTTTTTCAAGGATTCTATAGAAATTTCATATATGAAAGACATGAAACCGAGATAGTTACCTTTCAGAAAATTCAAACGAAGGATATAGGTCTATCTATGCTCCATTCTTCTGAAGGTGGGAGAAAAGATCAGACTGATTATTGATCAAAATTAGGGTTTGAAACTTAGGTAATTAACTTCTTCTGCTTAACCCAAGAAGAAATTGGATCGATTTTTGAGAAATCGAATTCAGTTAAGATAGGGGAAATTAAGATAGCAATTTCAGAGCCGTATGAGGTAGGAAACTCTCAAGTACGGTTCTAGGGAAAGGAACTGCCTATTCCGACCGAGGAGAGCAGGCCATTCTACAGGGTGATTCGGAAATTGCAGAAGCTTGGTTTGATCAAGCTGCTGAGTATTGGAAACAAGCTATAGCGCTTACTCCGGGAAATTATATTGAAGCACAGAACTGGTTGAAGATTACGAAGCGCTTTGAATTTGAATAAAACCACTCTCCATTTTCCTAAAATGGGTGATTTGGTTGTTGATCCATTAATCAAATAATTTTGGTAGGAAGATCGAATCAAGAATTTCATTATATCCCTTTCTTCTACCTTCGATTTTATATCATATTTCATAAGGATAAACAATAGGGATAGGATAGCCTCTCGAACAGAAGTAATAAAGCAAATAAAAAGGGGCAATCTAAATATTCCTACCTAATATATCAGGATTATTTTTTTAATAATTCTAATGAGTTTCTTGGAATTTGGAATCGAATAAAAATATTTTTATTATGCTCACTCAAGGAAAGTAGATGTAGATAGGGGCTTATACCCTAAAAAAAAATACACTAGCTTCTTAAATTAAAACGTAAAAAAATATTTTTTTTGTTACGTCGGGAAATAATTATCCAGGATAACCAATGTCCGTTAGGCACCTAATCCTTATGTCATAATAGATCCGAACACTTGCCTCGGATTGACTTCAATATATAATTGCTCCAGTGAATAACTAAAAAAAAAATATATATAGAAGGGCGGTAGATAGTAAAGAAAAGGACTAATCATAATATCTATCCTTCAAAGATTAACTAAAAAGACAGTTGGCGGGTCTCTTTGTATGTCTTGTCCGGAAAGAGGAGGACTTAATGATTATTCGTTCGCCGGAACCAGAAGTTAAAATTGTTGTGGATAGGGATCCTGTAAAAACATCTTTTGAGGAATGGGCCAAACCCGGGCATTTCTCAAGAACAATAGCTAAGGGCCCTGATACTACCACTTGGATCTGGAACCTACATGCTGATGCTCACGATTTCGATAGTCATACCGGTGATTTGGAGGAGATCTCTCGAAAAATCTTTAGTGCTCATTTCGGTCAACTCTCCATTATCTTTCTTTGGTTGAGTGGCATGTACTTCCACGGTGCCCGTTTTTCCAATTATGAAGCGTGGCTAAGCGATCCTACTCACATTGGACCCAGTGCTCAGGTAGTTTGGCCAATAGTAGGGCAAGAAATTTTGAATGGTGATGTAGGCGGGGGTTTCCGAGGAATCCAAATAACATCCGGGTTTTTTCAGATTTGGCGAGCATCCGGAATAACTAGTGAGTTACAACTCTATTGTACGGCAATCGGTGCATTGATTTTTGCATCGTTAATGCTTTTTGCTGGTTGGTTCCATTATCACAAAGCCGCTCCCAAATTGGCCTGGTTCCAAGATGTAGAATCCATGTTGAATCACCACTTAGCGGGGTTATTAGGACTTGGGTCTCTTTCTTGGGCAGGACACCAAATCCATGTATCTTTACCAATTAATCAATTTCTTGACGCTGGAGTTGATCCTAAAGAGATACCACTTCCTCATGAATTTATCTTGAATCGTGACCTTTTGGCTCAACTTTATCCTAGTTTTGCCGAAGGAGCAACCCCCTTTTTCACCTTGAATTGGTCCAAATACGCAGAATTTCTTACTTTTCGCGGAGGACTAGATCCAATAACCGGTGGCCTATGGTTGAGCGATATTGCGCACCATCATTTAGCTATTGCTATTCTTTTCCTGATCGCTGGTCATATGTATAGGACCAACTGGGGTATTGGTCATGGACTTAAAGATATTTTGGAGGCTC